CAACGATCCTATCATTGGAATAATTGGAAATAATGTATCAAGCTTCTTCATAGCATTATCCATTAAAAACGAATTTTCTAGCAATTGACTCCGTACCACTGAAATATTCGGTCGTATGCTTGAAAGATAACCCAAAAAATCAAAGGAATGCTTGGATAATTGGTTTATATGGATTCTTCCTGGTTGAAACCATACATAAAAATGACATTGCCAAAAATGGACAAGATAATATTTCCACTTATTCATCAGAAGAGGAGTATCTTTTGATGCCAGAATCGATTTTCCTTGATATCTAACATACTGTATAAAAGGATCCTTGAAGAACCATAAGGTGGCCGGAAAATCGTTAGCAAAGACTTCTTCGACAGGATATTTTATTTTTTCATAAAAACGTATTCGCTCAAAAAGAATCCCAAAAGAGGTTAATCGTAAATGATTAGATTGGTTACGGAGAAAAAGTAAAATGGATTCGTATTCACATACATAAGAATTATATAGGAGCAAGAATAATCTTTGATTACTTTTTGCAAAAATGGATTTTTTTGGAGTAATAAGAGTATTCCAATTATAATACTCGTGAAGAAAGAGCCGTAATAAATGCAAAGAAGAGGGATCTTTCACGCAGTAGCGAAGGGTTTGAACCAAGATTTCCAGATGAATGGGGTAGGGTATTAGTACATCTGATGCATAATTTAAATGTGGAAATTTGTCCTCGAAAAAAGGAAATATTGAATGAATTGATCGTAAATTATAAGATTTTACGGTTTCTGTCTCCTTTAAGGAAGATACTAATCGTAGGGAAAACGGAATTTCCACAATGACTGCAAATCCCTCCGATATTATTTGAGAATACAAATTTTTGTTGTACCCAAAAAATTTATTTTGATTCGAATCATTAACGGAAATAAGAAAATGATTCTGTTGATACATTCGACTAATTAAACGTTTTATAATTAGTAAACTAGATTTCTTGTCATAACCTACATTATCCAACAAAACGGATCTATTTAAACCACGATCATGAGCAAGTGCATAAATATACTCCCGAAAGATAAGTGGGTATAGGAAGTCATGTTGCTGAGATCTATATAATTCTAAATATCCTTGAAATTCTTCCATTTAAAATTCAATTTGAATCAGAAAAGAAATAGGTGATTTATTGGGTTATCAAATGATACATAGTACGATACAGTCAAAACAAGGTATTTCTATTATAGTAAGAAAAAATTAGATACCTCGGAAACAAGTCAAACTCATCAACGGACTCTCCAGACCCTCCCTTTCCATATAATAGATTTATGTTCATTTATAGGATAACAAGATAGTTAGAAGCCCTTTATTTTATCAATCCAATCGCTCTTTTGATTTTGAAAAAAAAAATCTCTTTATCAATATACTGCCTTCTTCTACACATTTATCTCTACCCCATAAAGGGGAATAGCTAATAGTTAGGACTCATAAGAAATTTCTAATCCACTCATCGGAAAAGCTTTTCCCGCATTAAGCACTAATATATTTTTAACGTCTAATTAGATGGGGTAATCATTCAAAAATGAAGAACAGAAGCTCGTTACTTTTTATTTCCCTAGAATTGGAACCTCTAGTTAAGGCTCTACCCATTTATTCATTCGACCCCCCAAAAAAATTATTTTTTAAAAATGGAATTTAAACAATTGAAATAAGATTTTGGACCTATTCAGTAAGAATGAAATATTCTCAGAATTATCCTACGACATGCTGCTTTTTCCATTCATTCCTTTCAGGATCAGTCGTGGTCTTACAAACTCTACCGATGGTATGGACGAATCTGTTGCTTCATACAAATGTGTAAAAGATGCTAGCCGCACTTAAAAGCCGAGTACTCTACCGTTGAGTTAGCAACCCAAATAAACAAATTAGAATGTGTAGATACAATCAGAATCCCAATAAATAACGAAATTGAATGGTACAACACAATCAAACCATTAAAAAAAAAACTCTAACTGAACATAATAAAAATGAACAAATCCGACGAAAATACAAAAAATTCTCAAATAAAAGATAAAATAAGGATAAAGTCAAAGATTTTCAAATATTTATAGACCGCCTCTTGTCTCTCTTCTCTTATATTATATTATCCATTAATTAGTATATATCGAGTTTAATTGATTAAAATCTTAATCAAAAAATACTTCTTGTATGACAGAAAATATAAGAGCCTATTATTTGAATGAAATAAAATCTATGGAACAGGGATAAATAGATCCATTTATCCACGATCGGATTATATTTATTTGATACACTGTTGTCAATATGAATATTGAGAAAAGCATACGTATACAAAAGAGAAAACAAATTCTAAATCGAACTAACAATTCCGATTTCAATCAATTAAAATTAATCAAATTCAAATTATTTAAATTGAAATATAAAAAAAAACGAAGGACTTGTGTTGGATTGGCACTATATATAATATAGGTGGAAGACTAAATTAAGGAAGACGGTGAAGAAGTAGAAAAAAATGAGGTTTATTCAATAACTAAAATAAGCAGATTTAGTCCTTTGTTTTTTTTGTTCATAGAGTTCCAACGAAAACGGGGGTAATGTCAAATTTTTATGTCTATAGACCCCATTACTTCTACGTCATTTCTTATTTATTCACTTGATCTTTTTTTCTATTTTATTTTATCAATTGAATTTTGTTTGTTGATTAAGGCGAAGTTCCGTAAAAACCCCCGCCTTTTTTGAAATATCATGAACAGTTCCTGTAGGTTGAGCGCCTTTTTCAAGGAAGTATAGAATAGCAGGAACATTTAAATAGATTTGATTCTTTATCGGATCATAAAAACCCACTTTCCGAAGATCTCTTCCCTCTCGTCGGGATCGAACATCAATTGCAACGATTCGATAAATGGCTCATTGGGATAGATGAAGAATACCCCCCCTAGAAACGTATAAGAAGTTTTCCCCTCGTACGGCTCGAGAAAATTCGAAATTATGTCTATGTATAGAATTACAATATCAAATATATCCATAAAATCATCAAATTAATTAGACTATTGATTTTAGTACTTTTTTTCTTATTCTTTCTTACCCAACAAAAAAGAAAATTAGTCGTATTTGCACCCTCATAACTCAAGTTGGATAACTCTGAAATAACTCAAAAGAGAAACCTTTTAGATATTTCATCTATTGAGCGGTCTCTAACCCTTTAATTGTCTGTCTTCTTTAGAATCCATTTTGATTCTTTTCTGATCTAGTTGTTAAGACAATTGAAAATGGTATTTCCTTGTTCCAGGATCTTTGCCTTGAATCATTGGGTTTAGACATTACTTCGGTGATCTTTAAATCCTTTCAAAACGGCAGCAACATACCATTTTTTGTGATTTCTTTCTGTCAAAGAATCATACGAATGTTTGATTCCTGCGTAATACACTTTCCTTTTGATTTGATCGAAAGAGTTTTACCAATTTCAACAAACTTTCCTTTTGAATTGGAAATTTTCTCGAATAGGACCCTTTAAGTTTATGTATCGAAAATATACTTACGAAGCTGTTCCAATTTATTGATTGATACTAACCCTAGATTCTTGCCCCTGAAAAATAAATAAATACTTTCTACTCGAGCTCCATCCTATACTATATTATATCACACCCCCCCCCCAAAAAAAAAAGAGAGTTACAGCGGAACAGAACAAATGATGTCGAGCCAAGAGCACTTTCATTCCTATATAACATATAAAAAAATGGTGGATGTAAGACTCCACAGCGGATCATGTCCTTCAAGTCGCACGTTGCTTTCTACCACATCGTTTTAAACGAAGTTTTACCATAACATTCCTTCAGTTTGGAACCCATATGTAATTGATTCAATTATGGAATCATGAATAATCATTGGTTCGGATATAGATTAATAGAATTTAATATTGGAAATTCTATAAAAATAAATTTTTTTTTTTCTTATTTACTTATTTATATTTATATCATTCTAAATTTTCGAATATTTTTCGATTATTGTAAAATCAAATTAGTTAACTAAATTATAACTAATATAACACGAATAAATAAATATAATACGAAGAAACAAGTTATTTTGAATCTGTATCCATAATAGTGGTAGCATAAATTCAACAATTTCACACTTCTTCAAGTACCAAGAACTCATAGGAGTTCGTTACAAAGATTGAATTGATTGAAAAATCTCCTATCCGATATAATTATTTGCATTTTGCATAACATAAAGTTTTACAGCAAGGACCTTTCGTTTTTTATCATCAGTAAGAGAGAGAGAAATTCATATTGGATTAAACCATCTGTGATTAAAAAAAGATAGATAAAAAAACACTGATGTAAGGGAGAAATTTTATGTTGTTATTTTTTCATATTTATACTGTAAAATCGTTTGCGTGTTATTTGAACTCAATTAAATTTGTGAAAAAGATATGATTCCGCGGATTATGAAAAAAAAATAATAATAATCACATTCTATACCAATATTCTACTCTTAATACAGAAGGCTGTTCGAAAAGGCAATCTTTTATATATATTTTATTATGATATATTTTATATATCAAAATAAAATTATAAATATATTCTATTTATATTAATTATAAATATATTCTATTAATATTATATTAATAGAATGTTAATATAATGATCACATTATATAATAATATATATAGACGGGGTATGCTCTGGGACGGAAGGATTCGAACCTCCGAGTAGCGGGACCAAAACCCGTTGCCTTACCACTTGGCCACGCCCCATTTATTTCTATTCGACACTAATAAACACTAATATTGGTACGGGTTATTCGTCAACTCCAGTCTAAATATCTATTATTTAGAAAATGGATTACTAGAATTTTTATACACGTAGACTATACATGTAGACATAGAATTAAACTGAATTTATTGATCATTACATATAATTCAATTAAGATATTGTACGAAAGTATGATTTATTCTATTCTCTTTTGATTTGAGATATAGAAGGATTTTTGATTGGGTGAGTTCAAATCAAAGAAAGTTTTTTGGTCTATCTTATTTATTTTTATTCATTTTTTTTCTTCTATCAATAATACCCTATATTATAATAATAAAATATAATAATAAAAAACTCAATTAAATTTATTAATAACTCAATCAAAATAAATACAATTATCCCAAAAAACAAAATGTTTGTTATGCTTAATATTTTAAGTTTGATCTGTATCTACCTTAATTCTGCTCTTTATTCCAGTAGTTTTTTCGTCGCAAAATTGCCCGAAGCCTACGCTTTTTTGAATCCAATTGTAGATGTTATGCCAGTAATACCCCTGTTCTTTTTTCTCTTAGCCTTTGTTTGGCAAGCTGCTGTAAGTTTTCGATGATATTTTTAATAAAGTCCCAGACAAATTCATGATTTATTCGAAAAAAAAAAAATTCGTGGAATTGATAAGATCAGATACGTCTTACACTCTCAATTCAAATATTGAAATTCTTGTACAACCGCGACAAATCCGGATCACCCCACTTTATTTCTTGGTGTCAAAATAAAAAAGGTAGGGTATGTGGTATAAAAGTGGAGAATCTATTCTCTTTTTTCCTAAAAAAAATCTTGGAGATTGTGTAATGCTTACTCTCAAACTATTTGTTTACACGGTAGTGATATTCTTTGTTTCTCTCTTTATCTTCGGATTCCTGTCTAATGATCCAGGACGTAATCCTGGACGTGAAGAATAAAAAATAAGGTTTTCTTTGCTTGATTTTAAACTGTTATTAGTAAGATTTTATCTATTCCACTTCTTTAACTATTAATTTTTAACTATTAATAATAATAAAAAAGAGCTCGCGATAAATTCGAAAGAAAATGCCAAGTCATCAATGAAAACGGAAAGAGAGGGATTCGAACCCTCGGTACGAAAAACTCGTACAACGGATTAGCAATCCGACGCTTTAGTCCACTCAGCCATCTCTCCTCTCAATTGAAAAAGGATAATACTATGTTACATTATAAAAAAAAAATAAGGCTTGAAAACGCCCGTCATAGTATATACTCTTATTTTTTTATTTCGTGATTTCGTCCGAAGGGGCTTTTTAGTTCCACGGCCCGGCCTGGTCAGTACTTAGCCGGGCCCGCCCTTTTGTTCCAACAAATCATAAATCAAAAGATTTATTAAAAAAAAAAAAAAAATTGCTTGTTATTGCGATAAACAAAAAGAACTTTTTCAATTTCTATGATATATAATCAAATGGTATCGAATCAAAGTGCCATTTCTTTCTTAGTTAGTCCTTTTATTCCGGTTTAAATAAGAAAAAGGGAACTCTCGTTTCTTGACACAACCCATTTTTTTTGTTATGGCTTAAGTTCGAGACAAAACCTCGGGCAAAAAAGCACTTGTTATTTAGTTATTAAAGTGAAATGAATCCCCTTTTCCTAATCTCATTAGGTCCTCTGATACAAAAGGTAAACGCTCTAGTTTTCATGATTCTTTTCTGATCTTTTGTTTTAGTTTTGATTAGGGTCGACAAAAGGTCCATTTATATACAATAATCGAATTGTAGCGGGTATAGTTTAGTGGTAAAAGTGTGATTCGTTCTATAACCCCTTATATAGTTAAAGGGTCTTTCGGTTTGATTAATATTCATTCCGAACAAAAACTTTAATTCTTAAAAGGATTGAATCCTTTACCTCTCAATGAAAAATTCGAGGAAGAATATACATTCTCGTGATTTGTATCCAAGAATCAATTTAAAATTGAAAAATTGGATTATGAGATTACGAAACATAATTTTTTTATTGGATCAATACTTCCAATTGAATGAGTATGAGTAAAGGACCCATGGATAAAGATAAAAAGTGTATTTCTAATCGTAACTAAATCTTCAATTTTCCATTTCTATAGGGGGAATTGAAGCAAAACAGCTATTAAACAATGTCTTTGGTTTACTAAAGACATCGATAAATTGTTTTAGCTCGGTGGAAACAAAATACTTTTCCTAAGGATTCTTTCAAATAGAAGTAGAGAACGAAGTAACTAGAAAGATTGTTAGAATATAAACCCCCTCCTTTCTATAGGGATCGTCTAGAAAGCGGGTTGTTCTGAATAGATTTAGACATAAAAGCTGACATAGACGTTATGGGTCGGATTTTTTTATTTCGTTCATGTCTGAATCTGGGAATTTATCCATCTTCCATAAAGGAGCTGAATGAAACCAAAGTTTCACGTTCAGTTTTGAATTAGAGACGTTAAAAATGATGAATCAACGTCGACTATAACCCCTAGCCTTCCAAGCTAACGATGCGGGTTCGATTCCCGCTACCCGCTTTTACTTTATCATTATAATCTTTAATATTCTAAAAATGAAATCTTTTTTTTTTTAATATTAAATAAAAAAATGGAATGAATCGAATTAATGTAATGCATCATTGACTTGAATACTAAATTCTTGGAATTCTTTCAACAATTTTTCCGAACAAGAAATATGAAAATTGGAGTGAAAAGCGTCCATTGTCTAATGGATAGGACAGAGGTCTTCTA